TATTGGGACGATAACTCTGAAAAGACAGATTTCCTATCTTTTCTTTCAACTCAGGAGAAATACGATCGGGGGGGGCTAATTCGAATCCCTCGGGTAAAATAAGAACAGCACCCACATTCAAACCCCCTTTTTTACCATTAGCAAGAACTTGTTTCAGTTGCATATCATAAGGAATTTGAACAACTGCTTCAAATACAGTATCAGGAAGCACAGCTTGCGGAACTTCAATATCCACGGGCTTATTAGCTAAATGGCAATTAGCACATACAATTCGTCCAGTTGCTTCTCGTGGGTTTTCATAACCCTGCTGCGCAAAAATGGGATATGCATTTGAAATGGATGCTCGAGTTATTACATATATCATGATCGATACAGAAATGGATCGAGTCATCTGTTCCTTTACCCAAGAAAAAGTATTTCTATTTTGCATGTCCAATCATGGATCTCGGAATTTCTACAATAAATTAGATAGGGAACTAGTAAAGTTCCCTATGCACGAGTCTGTCATTGTACTGGAATAGTTGTACTGTAATATAGGACGAATACCTTGAACTAGTAGAAATAAAATATAAAGAATTAAGTAAGATTCAAAATGGTTTCTTTATAAAGGAAGAAAGATTCTGATTTATTTGATTGATATCAGGAGATCAAATGAGTTCTTCATTCATTCATTGAATGATAAATGACTACAAGCGAAGGAGATACACGATTTAAATAATGGAAAATCCAATATTTAACAATTGTATCTAGAATAACTGGAAAGGTGGAAACAAGACCAGATATAATTTGATCGTTATGAGCCAATCCAAAATCGTTGTAGAACGAACCAATTATTAGTTCCCAACCATGAGTCGAGTGAAATCCAATCCATAAATCAGTAACTAAAAGAATCGAAAAAGCTTTTATTGTGTCACTTAAGTTATAGAGGAATTCCTGAACCCAAGAATTAAGAATGACAAGTTCCTCATTACCCAAAATAAAATAACCACTTAGAATAGCGAAAGAGATTATATTTGTCGAGAAATGCAAAATGATATGGAGATGATATTCATTGTGTGTTTTGACCAATTGTATCGTTTCCTTGTGTATTCCTATACGAAGTTTTTGTATATGTGTCTCCGGGTACTCCTTTATCATTTCGTCCAACAGAAAGAGTTCTTCTAATTCTATGAATCTTTCTAGAACGTTTTTCTCTTGAATGATATTCAAGAGAGTTTTGGATTGCCCGGTATTCCACCAATTTGTAACCCAAAGTTCCAGACATTTATTAAATGAGAGAGAGACCCACCAGGGCAAAAATACTATAGATACAAGATATGGGAAAGAAGGCAATGCTTTCTTTTTTTTCATTTTTTATCTGTGAATTGAATCGTTAATGAACCTGCTTCATTCGTTGACTCTATATGATATTTCTCTGAAGCACGAGTTCTATAACAAGGTATTGAACCTATGGGTCTATTCATTCCAATTTTTGTGTCAAAATTGAGTTTAGTTCTTGGATCTAGAAGGAATATAGAAATGGGATAAGGGTTCGCCCTTTTCGGATAAAAATGCAAAATCAATATTATTCCTAGATATCTCAATTGGGCAAATTCGAATGGGCAAATTCGAAGCAATTTCATCTTCATTTGTTCCTTTCTATGAATACTCGAAAACCCACTTAAAATAACGAATCGGATTTAGAAACGAAAACCCCCCTCAGTTAATTATTTCGAAATGTTTCACCGCCTAGCCACAACCAAGGAAAAAAGGTATCATCAAAATTTTGGGCCTAAAAAGATGAGATGAATTCCGTATTACGAAATAAATGTTCGGATATATTTGATGAATCCCTACTTATTATATTAGCCTTAGATTAGCCTTTTTTCTAGTAGAAATTTTCTAGTAGAAAAGAATTGAGTTGGGATCCATACGCATACGAAATACTTTTGGTATACAAATGGTATACAAAAATTTCTTCTTTTCTTAATTTTCTTCTTTATTATAGTATAGTTTATTATAGTTATTCCATATACGCCCTCCTGCTTTTTTGGTTTATTCTATGGGAGTCGCCACGACAAAGGAAGGAGGAAATAGAATAATCTAACATGTTTTGTTCAAATGAACATTCCAAAAAGACTTCAATTGTATTAAAAAAGGAATTAGCAAGTTCCTTCCCCCATGCCGAGAAAACATTTATTCTTTATTGTGTTCAATTCATTTCAAAATACTTCAATTGGTACGCCCAAGAAATAGGCCAATTCGGCAGCTTTTTGTTCAATTTCTCGTGGAGTCAAATTCTCATCAGTACGAGTCAAGGGAATGGCCCCTTGACCTCTGATTTCCATATAAAGGACACGACGAGGATAAAGACCCTCTTTAACCTCAATTCTGATTGATTGGATATCTCTCATAAGGAAGCGAAGGAAGATGCGACGATTTATTCCAGGAAATCCCCAACGAAAAATGCACACAATTCCTTCTTTTCTATCGAATCGGTCATAACCACTACCTACATTCCACAAAATTGTGCACCACAAATAGGAGCTAACGAACAGACCTGCGATCCCGTAAAAAGACATCACGATTCCTTGTGGAAAAAAAATAATTTGCTGAGATGGAAATATGGATATCAGATTCCTACCAAGATAACTGGAAGTTCCAACCGCTAAGAATCCTAGTGAACCTAAAAAAAGGATACAGGCCCAGCAAAAATTACTTGTTTTTCGAGACCCCCTTATAAGTTCTATCCATATATGTTCTGATCGCCAATTCATACTATACTAGATCCAGTTGCATTCGATTGGAATTGAGAGAATAACCCAAATTTGACTTTACCTTTCTTGATCCCGAAGTAACTTTCATCAACTAGCACTATTCTGATGTGGAGTAATTGGTTAGATACATTGACTTTCTATTAAAAATATTTACTGATCCGTTTTTAACCAGCTATATATATATACATGCATTTATGCAGATAGCATGTATCCGCATACATAACAGTTCTTTCATTTGTGTGTGGAAAGAGCCACATATCGTACCATATTGCACTAAAAAAATATCTGTATTATGATACAGTGTTGAAATAAATTGATAGGATTTGGTCCCATTGGATCTAGACAATCTTATTTTTTTGGACATGAAGAGATAAAGAAGCCATTGCAATTGCCGGAAATACTAGGCCCACTAAAGGCACAAAAATAGAGGGTAAGTTGAGATCTGTCATAGAATGGGTGCCTCGATTTAATATTTGTATCTATATATTTGTATCTATTAGAAAGATATCTTATGATATGATAAGTATATCTATTATAAGTAATATTAGGTAATATTGACTATTGTATTTTATATAATATTATACTACTAAGTATATATAAACAATTAAGTATATATAAATATATAATTTTAAAATAATATATTTATATTAAAATAGAAATTTGAAATATAAAAATAATATTAAAATATTCAATTTAAAGAAAAAAAATTATCCGAAACTTCTGACTCTTACTAGAAAGTGTAACTTATATCACCAAAGAACATTTTTCTTAGTTTTTTTTTATTATGATGAACTAAATACTTGTTCGCTACAAACAAAATAACTGAATCTAGTGCTATACTTTAATTTTTTGAATTTTGATTCAAGGGAAAGAAACCATGGAGCTGAAATAACTCACTTAGAACACCTTTTAAAGGATTACGTGGTACGATTGGGTCGAATAAGCCTTTATGGAATAAATACTCAGCCGCTTGTGAACCATCGGGTACTGTCTTATTCAATGTTTGTTCAATTACTCTTTTACCCGCAAATGCAATGTACGCATTAGGTTCAGCAATAATGATATCTCCCAACATACCAAAACTGGCTGTTACTCCACCGGTTGTAGGAGATGTAAGGACTGGTACATAGAATAACTTTTTAGTGGATTGGTAATCATATGAAGCAGAAGATATTTTAGCCATTTGCATCAAGCTCAAACTTCCTTCTTGCATGCGTGCTCCTCCAGAAGCACACACAATAATGACAGGTAGAGATCGATTAGTAGCATACTCAATCAAACGAGTGATTTTCTCACCTACTACAGATCCCATACTACCTCCCATGAACTGAAAATCCATAACCCCAATTGCTGCGGGAATACCGTTTAGTTGACCTATGCCTGTTTGAACAGCTTCAGTTAAACCTGTCTTTCTTTGATAAGAATCGATACGATCTTTATAAGGTTCCTCTTCTGAATGAAATTGAATGGGGTCCATAGAAACCATATCTTCATCCATAGGATCCCAAGTGCCCGAATCAATCGAAAGTTCGATTCTATCTGAACTACTCATTTTCAAATGATATCCACACTGTTCACAAATATTCATTTTTGACCTAAGAAGTTTTTTATAATTTAATCCATAACAATTTTCGCATTGAACCCATAAATGTCTGTATTTTTTATTTATATCGAAATCATTAGATCTTCCTCTTATATTGAAATCACTGCCATTATTACGAGTTCTTATACTAAAACTTCCACTTTCACTACCACTTACATTTTCAGTACAAATGAAACTATAAATGTAACTGTCACTGTAATTGTCAGTACCACCTGAAATGGAACTATTAATACTGACTTCAAAACGAAGATAACTATTAATGCAACTATTAATGTGATTAGTCCAACTAGATTGAGTATCATACATGTAATGATAATAGTAGTTATTGTTTCTCTTAGACCCCCTATTCAAAAAACTAGAAAAAAAACCTTCTAATTCACTCAGAAAAGAACTATCATTGTCAATCTCAAAACTATGATTTTCAATATCAAAATATATGGAATAACTGTCACCATTACTATCCCTAACTAAAAAAGTGTCATCAGAGATCAAACTCCAAATATCCCTGATACCAAATAAATAATCAACATTACTGAAACTATAACTAACACTATCACTCCAATTTTTCTCCGTATCATTTAGAAGGGGTTCATCACTTCCACTGGTATGGCCAATAGCATCAAGACTTTCCATTGATTTAC